CGGTTAGAGCACCGCCCTGTCAAGGCGGAAGCTGCGGGTTCGAGCCCCGCCAGTCCCGACGGATCCAATAAATCCAAAAATGCATTTTTCCCTTTCTATGAACCAGTAAAGAGTGTCGAGGGATATACTTTGATTCCCAAAGCAAAAAGAAGTCTGTCTTGATTTCTTTTTGCTTTCCTATTTTTCCATTTCGCTTTTATTGTTTGTTAGGTTTGGAACTATGTAATTAATTGAAGTGGAAAGGCAATCTCATGATCCTTCATCAGAAGATTGTCCAAGGAAGACGCAAGGCGGGTTATAGAAAAAACAAGGAAACGGATGATAAATAAAATTTTGGAGTAATTGAGTCAGGAATCAAAATTTGAATTCGGTATGGATAAAAGAACTTCCTATGTTATACTATTCAAGTCTTGACAACGGGTTGATTTGATAGATCAGATATTGTTATTCATGATAGTGATCCGGTTCAAGATCATCGAGAGGTAATTCATTCATTGAATTTACAGACGATAGACAAAAGATTTATCATCTCTAGGGGATTAAATCCCGAGTTATTGCGAAGTAAAAAACCGATGAGATTATGGAAGTCAATATTCTTGCATTTATTGCTACTGCACTATTCATTCTAGTTCCTACTGCTTTTCTACTTATCATTTACGTAAAAACAGTCAGTCAAAATGATTAATTCAATTGAATTTTCAAATTCAATTGAATAAAACTTTCCTTCCAAGCTCTTATCAAAAATGGACAAAGTCAAATGAAAGGGATTCCAATTTCACGTCTTAACTTAAATGAAATGAGCGCACTATAATTATAATCGGCAATTTCTAAGAGATAGATAGTATGGTATAAAAATTCATTTTTATACCATACTATCTATCTCTTAGTCTAGAAAGTTGTAATCTAGAATAAAGATAAAGGCTTAAGTTTCTATATATCAATCTACAATATTCTCTTCATATATGTGTATATTAATTCCATATCATATATTCCATATCTATATATTCCATATATTGTATGGAATTTATATAAGACCCAATTTGCTACATCTATTTGTTCCGATCAATCTGAAATAATTCTTATCTTAGGATTCTAATTCCTTTCCTTTTACTAATAAGGAAGGGGAAAACTCGCCTATTTTTATTTTAACGCCAGAACCGTGATATGAAATAAGTCGATAAAGCACAAACCGCCTTTCTAAAATTAGAATAGAAACCAAAGGGTAAATGCCCGGTATGTAACTCGCCCGAGGCAAGATCTTATTATTGCCCAGTCTCTCCTTGAACAACCACTATCTCTATATCATTTCTCATAGAAAGTGCGTATACGCTTAACAAAACGACTTCTTTTTTGAAGAGTAAAGAGGGAAATAAAAAAAAGAAAAAGGGTTTTCCTTAGTATCCGTCTATAAAGATAGTAAGAGCCCATTCCCATTGATTGAAATAGAAAATTTCGGAAGAATTTTAGGTTGCAATAAATTTCCAATCATCTGAATCCCTTTCTTTTCGAAGTACAAAGACGGGAATCGATGAAATATCTCTTTGATTGAAAGAGTATGATTCCTATCATAGATTACTCCATTGGAATCCAATGGGATTACAAATTCAAAGATTTTAAATAGTTTAAAATGCGTTACAGAATGATCTATAAAACAATCGATACGGTTTGATTCCTGAACTCAATTAGTAGTACTTCTAAAGTCCACTTCTTCCCCACACTACGAGTGAAAGGGAAAATGTAAAGACTACCATTAAAGCAGCCCAAGCGAGACTTACTATATCCATGTGCATTATGTCCCCTATCTTCTATAAATACGAAGGAATTTTTCCATTATTCCTCACTAATAATAGTGGAATTAGTGTCGCAGAGTCAAAAAGGGGTTCTACCAAACACTATTGAGAAACCAATCCAATCAATCGATTATGATTTCGAGTTTTTTGGTGCTTCAGGCGACACCCGGATTTGAACTGGGGAAAAAGGATTTGCAGTCCCCCGCCTTACCACTCGGCCATGCCGCCAAAATGATACAAAATAGAATAGATGCAATTTTTCCCGGATTACTGAATTTTTATTGTACTTGCATTTTGACTTCTGTTTTCCTTAATCCTTTATTTCCTAAAATAAAAGAAAGACCCCTTTTGATTGGATTTGATCCATCCCTTATGATGGATTGTATAGTATCTGAAAATACACAATGCTAAAAACATTCTCTCGTTTTTCTATTGAGAAATCAAATGTGTATTTGTCAGACGAGAAATTAGAACCATTGATTATTGACCCCTTAACTTCGAATTCATGAACGATTCTGGGATTTGAATTTCAAATTGTGTTTTCCTAATGACAAAATACAAATTGAGACAGAACGAATCAGTATTGATTTTTCAATCAAAAAAATTTCTCAATTTCAATTATAACAAAACATATGAGTCTGTGTAAACCCCAGAACATAAATTGTTACACAGATATCTATTATTTAGATATATTGTCAATAGATGTATTG